TTTTTATAATGTCTAGTATGGAGTGGATGCCTTGGAAGAAAAATATAGGCGTGAATAATCACGAAAGTGTTGGTTTAGGGAAGCCTGTGATACCAACCATCCTAATATGGTAAACTAGAGCTATAAAGCTCACTATAAAATTAGTATAAAAAAGGGGAAGTGAAACATCTCAGTACCCTGCATATAAAATCAACCGAGATATCGTAAGTAGTGGTGAGCGAAAATGATAGTGGTAAAAAAAAATACAACGAACGAAAAATAACCATGCTGGTTTTTACCATAGAAGGTGATAGTCCTGTAATTCTTTTATTTTTTTAATAAGTAAAACGAGGCATGTTTACCTTGTTTGATTATTGGGGGACCACCCTCAATGCCTATGGTTTTTTCTTTCCGATAGTGAACAAGTACCGTGAGGGAAAGGTGAAAAAGAAGTTGCGACAGTGCATAGATCCTGAAACTCCATATTTGAGTCGAAGCTTTTTAGTAGCAACGGGATACCTTTTGTATAATGGGCAAGTGAATCTAAATAATGGGCAAGCTTAAGCTAATAAAAGTTAAGGCGAAGATAACTCGAGTCTTTCGGGGCGTTTAAAAGTCCTTTGTTTAGTACCCGAAGCCGGCTGATCTAAACTTGAGCAGGCTGATATTGTAGTGGCAACATTCTTTGGAGGGCCGAACCCGTGTATGTGGCAAAATACTGGGATGACTTGAGTTTAGGGGTGAAAGGCCAATCAAAGTCGGTGATAGCTGGATTTCTGCGAAATCTATTTAAGTAGAGCGTTCTATTAAATAAATTTGGGGTAGAGCACTGTGTAAGCAAGGGGGAGATTTTCTCTTACCAAACTTTGGCAAACTCCGAATACAAATTTTATATATAGGGCAGACAGAGTTTGAATGTTAAGATTCATACTCAAGAGGGAAACAGCCCAGATTGTTAGCTAAGGTCCACAATTTAGTTTTAGTGGTAAAAGAAATTTTTTTTCACAGACCGTCAGGAGGTAGGCTTGGAAGCAGCCATTCTTTTAAGACAGCGTAACAGCTCACTGACCTAGATCAAAAATTCTGTCAATTTTGGGGGCTTAAAACTATTACCGAAGCTTCAAACAAGACGTTTTTAAAACGTTTTGTGGTAGCAGAACCTTCCGTATATTGTAAAAGTTTTAGTGAAAACTAAAATGAAAATACCGGAAGTGAGAATACTTGCATGAGTAGCATAAAACAATGATAAACATTGTAGCCGTAAGTCCAAGGTTTCCAATCTAAAGTAAAACTGGGTTGGTAGAAGTCTCGACTTCTATAAAAACGGTCCCTAAGCTAGCAAGCCAAAGCTTGCAGTGATGGGTAAGATTAAACTGTGATAAGTTACTGACGAAAAATTCACTTTATTTTTAAATAAATTAAAGGTAAATTATTTTTTCCAAGAAAAAGGTGCTTTACAAAAACCGTACCTTAAACCGCCACAGGTGGACGGGTGGAGAACACTAAGGCTTTGAGATAACCCTGTTGAAGGAACTCGGCAAAATGACTCTGTAACTTTGGAATAAGGAGTAAAGGTTTAAGCGAAAGCTTTAATCTTTGACACAAAATCGGGGGTGGCGACTGTTTATTAAAAACACAGGTCTCTGCTAACTCGTAAGAGGATGTATAGGGACTGACACCTGCCCGGTGCCGGTAGGTGAAGCTTTAATGTTTACGCATTGAGGTCAAACCCCGGTAAACGGCGGCTGTAACTATGACGGTCCTAAGGTAGCGAAATTCCTTGTCGGGTAAGTTCCGACCCGCATGAATGGTGTAACGACTTCCCCGCTGTCTCCAACAGGGTCTCAGTGAAATTACATAGGTCGTGAAGATGCGACCATCCCACAGCTGGACGGAAAGACCCCGTGCACCTTTACTATAAGCAATTATTGTAATTCAAAGACTCTAGTGTAGAATAGGCGGGAGCTTATGACTTATCTTTGCTAGAAGATAACGAGGCATCAGTGAAATACCACCCGGAGATCTGTTGGTTTACTAACTATTGGACAGTGGTTGCTGGGTAGTTTGACTGGGGCGGTCGCCTCCTAAAAGGTAACGGAGGCATATAATGGTAGGCTCATTCCCCGAAAAGGGAAGTCGAGCATAATGGTACAAGCCTGCTTGACTGTAAGAAAGACATTTCGAGCAGAGACGAAAGTCGATCATAGTGATCCGGTAATTCTTTGTGGAAGGGTTATCGCGCAATGGATAAAAGGTACGCCGGGGATAACAGGCTAATGATCCTCTAGAGCTCCTATCGACGGGTTCGTTTGGCACCTCGATGTCGACTCATCACATCCTGGAGCTGGAAAAGGTTCCAAGGGTTCGGTTGTTCGCCGACTAAAGTGGTACGTGAGTTGGGTTTAGAACGTCGTGAGACAGTTTGGTCCCTATCTCCTGTGGGTGCATGAAAATTACAAGGATTAAACCCTAGTACGAGAGGACCGGGAAAACTTGATCCCTGGTGTTCCGGTTGTTCTTTTAAGGGCAGCGCCGGGTAGCTACATCGAGAAAAGATAATCGGTCGTTTGGCGAGAACCTTACCTTAATTCAAGTTTTCATTGGGGGGTGGAAGATTACCACCTAGATAGGCGGGGGGTGCAAGAGCTGCGAAGTTTTAAGCTGACCCGTACTAATCCCCATCAGAAGTACCCTATTGGTTATTTATAACGATAGTCGTTTAAATGCTACACTCCTAACCCAGTTAAAATTGATGGGTTAGTTATTTAATGGTCTTTAGAATAAAATTCAATTTCAACTAAAAATATTCCTCTCATCAAACGTCTACTTTTTTACGTCCAAAAAGACGCGTTGTTCTAGAGGGTAGCGCAGTTTATTAACGTTATATCTTTTAGAAAATGATGAGACTTTAATCATCAAGAAGCCTTTTATATTTACGTGCATGTTATTATATATGCTTATTTAAGTGTAGTATCGTATTGTGTCGAAGGGTATTTAGGATATCCACTTTTTTAGTTTTTAGAACTCCATTTATTAAATTAATTTAAAAAAGGAGTACGTATTTTTTTCTTTTTTAAAGAATTTACCTTTATTATAAGAGAAGTTTTTTGTAGATGCAAAAAAAGATCTTGGGTGTATAACTCAGTTGGTTAGAGTGGTGGACTTTTAATCCGAAGGTCTTGGGTTCAAGTCCCAATACGCCTACATTTGGGAGCATAACTCAGTGGTAGAGTGTGTGCCTTACAAGCACGAAGACGGGAGTTCGAGCCTCTCTGGTCCCAGTTTTTGCACGTTTCTATAGTGCTTATGATAATTTTATTTATAAACAAGAAGTCCGTTATTCTTTTATCAGAACCTTTTTAAAATGTTAGTTCAAGCTGCTAAACTTTTAGGTGCTGGTCTAGCGACCATAGGTCTTGCTGGAGCAGGTGTGGGTATTGGAACCGTTTTTGGTGCTCTTGTTTTGGGTACTGCTCGTAATCCTTCCCTGAAAGATGAGTTATTTAGAATTGCAATTTTGGGTTTCGCTTTGACTGAAGCGATTGCTCTGTTTGCTTTAATGATGGCTTTCTTGATTTTATTTGCTCTGTAAGTGTCAGTTGCGTATAAAAAAAAAATTGAGAGAATTTTTTATTATAATTTAATTTTGGCGGTGTAGTTCAGTGGTTAGAACGTTGGAATCATATCCCAAATGCCAGGGGTTCAAATCCCTTCCCCGCTAAAGTTGTTGCGACTTTGGTGAAATTGGTAGACACGTCAGACTTAAAATCTGTTTCTTTTGAGAGTATCGGTTCAAGTCCGATAAGTCGTAGAGTGGCGAGCGTAACTCAGTTGGTTAGAGTGCCAGGTTGTGGCTCTGGAAGACGGGGGTTCAAGTCCCCTCGCCCGCCTAGGCTAGATAGTATAAAGGTTTAATGCAGCGGGTTGCAAACCCGCAAATGATGGTTCAAGTCCTTCTCTGGCTTTCCTCAATAGCTCAGTTGGCAGAGCATGTGGCTGTTAACCATAAAGCCGTTAGTTCAAGTCTAACTTGGGGAGGGTTTTAGTTTGGGTAGCTCAGATGGTAGAGTGAAGGACTGAAAATCCTTAGGTCGTTGGTTCAAGCCCAATCCCAAACATAATCGATGCTTCCCAGCATATTTAATAAATTACATAATGGTTTTATGGTATACCATTTTTCGACTACTTTTAAAGAAATAAGTTTTTGCACACAAGTTTTAGATCTTTTGTGGAAGGAGAATTTTATTAGAGGTTACATAAAAACAAATGATGGTTTAATCAAGGTACTTTTAAGGTATTATGATGGTTTGCCTATGTGTAATCGTTTAATTGTGGTATCTCGGCCGCGTGATCGACTTTATATATCTTCTTTAGATCTTTATCGTTTGCCTAACGAATTCGGAGTAGTAGTGGTGTCTACACGAAGAGGTATTATGACATCAGAAGAGGCCGTTCGTAAGGGGGAAGGTGGCGAGATACTAGCATACGTATCATGAACACTCGGATGTATAGATTACCTGTTGGAGTTGATTGTTTAAGTAATCAGGGCAAAGTTCGTATCTCAGGTCCTTGTGGTGTCGTTGTTTTTGATTCTTCTAGCAAGTTGTATCGTAAAGGTAATATATTAATTTTTTTACCAGAGTTAACAAAGTACTACAGTTCTATTTTTACCCAAGCGGTTTTGGGTGTTGTCTTAGGTTATACTATTGAGTTAAATCTTAAAGGTATAGGATATCGTGTAAGTAAAGAAAAAGGAGAACTTATTCTTCATCTTGGGTATAGTCATTCTATTATTTTAGAAATACCGAAAGAAATTACAGTTACGCTTGATAAAAAGATATTTTCTTTAATGTCTGCTAATTACGGTCTTTTGCAAAATTTTGCGACAAAAATACGGAGTTATCGTTTACCTGATTCTTATAAGGGGGCAGGTGTTCTCTATAATAACGAGATAGTTAACCGTAAGCAAGGAAAAAAAAATTAATGCTGAAAACAGAACGTTCTTCTCTTTTTTCTTTTTTTTTAGGTTGTTCAGGATATGTTGTACCACGCCCTATAAATGATAATATAAAAATATCTAAAACAATGCACTCGTATGTCTTAGGTAAACGATCTGTCTACTATTTTTATAATCTTGAAAAAAGTTTGTATGGCATTAGGGCAACTTTAGAGGTTTTAGAGAATTTAATAGGTCAGGGTGGCGATATTCTTTTTGTTAGTGATTCCCCAATATTAAAAAATGTTTTTTATAATAGTAATAGCTTGAATTATATTAAATGGAAAAGAGGCGGTTTGTCAAAATTTAAAGAAGTCGATCTAGTTTTTTTAAATGATATTGGAAAAGAAAATCTGGTAGAGGCTCATAGAAAATGTCTTTTGCTTGTTGGGGTTGGAAGTCCCACGACTAGTGGTACTTCTTATCTATTTAATCTAAATATAGACAACACATTTCTAGCATATTGGTTCTTTAATGCTGTGTATACCGCATCTAGACGTGGTATGAGAAGAAAATTAAAAAAAAAATCTTCTTTTCATAGTTTTCTTGGTAAGGGTTGTTTTAATGTGTAATGAGATTTAAACCTAAGTATAAATCGTGTCTTTGGTCTAGGACTGATATTTGGGGGGACTTATTGTGTAAAGAGAAAACTTTTCTTCGCCCGAAATGGGATTCTATTATGGGTATTCTCGGGGGTCGTCGACGTCGTAGGCGACCTCTATCCAAAACTCGGGGTAGACACAAAATTAAACGTTCTTCATATCCTTTGTGTCATAACTATAAGTATATTCAACCCCATTCTCGTCCGAATCAAACTTTTAAGTATAATAAGTGGGGGTACCGTAATACATTATCTATTTTATTTTGTATACGTCGGTTTTATGGTGATTTAGGGCATAAAAAATTTAAAAAATCTTGTAAGTTGTTGTCTAAGTCAAAGGGGTCTTCTCAAAAATTAATTGGTAATTTGGAAAAACGTTTGGACGTTACGCTATATCGTTTGGGGTTTTTTCATTCTATTCTTTACAGTCGTCAAGCGATATTACATAATAAAATTATAGTAAATGGTAAATTTATTAATAATGGTAATTTTATGTTACGTAAAGGGGACTTTGTAGAATTTTGTCCGACACAACGGATAAATATACAAGCTTCTCTTTTATCACGATATAAGCATTTTAGATCTTTCCGTATGCGTATGGAGCGTTGGCGTTTATCATATCGATTTAAGTATGATTTGCATCTCCAACCTACCCCAGCTTGGATTCAAACTGATTATTCTAATTTGAGTTTTATATTGACGTCAGATGTCGAAATTCCGGTAGTTTATCCTTTTAGAGCAAATATGGATGAAGCCTTATGGGCTTCTAAGTATGGTTATTTTTAAAAAGTTTAAAGTGTTTAGTTAGTTTTGTGGTTATTTTGTTTTATTTTAAAAAATATATTATGTGGTTAACTTTTTTAACAACGCTATTAAATATTATTGATCTTGTACTTCCCTTACTTATTGCGGTTGCTTATTTTACCTTAGCGGAGCGTAAAATTATGGCAGGTATTCAAAGACGTAAGGGTCCAAATGTTATTGGTTATTTAGGTTTGCTTCAGCCGCTAGCAGATGGTCTTAAACTTTTTGTTAAAGAAACTGTGTTGCCAACAAATGCAAATATTGTTCTTTTCGTATTAGCACCTCTTATTACTTTCATTTTAAGCCTAATTAGTTGGGCTGTTATTCCTTTTAGTTTTGGTAATGTGATTGCGGATCCCCAGCTTGGGGTTTTGTACTTTTTGGCAGTATCTTCTTTGGGGGTTTATGGTGTACTAATATCAGGTTGGTCTAGTAATTCGAAGTATGCGTTTTTGGGCGCTTTACGTTCAGCGGCTCAAATGGTTTCTTATGAAATATCAATGGGAATTGGGTTAATAAATGTTTGTTTGTGTGTAGGTACACTAAATTTAACTGATATAGTCATAGCGCAATTAGATATTTGGCTAATTTTCCCCCTTTTTCCGGTAAGCATAATGTTTTTTATCGGGTGCTTAGCAGAAACTAATCGTCATCCTTTTGATTTGCCTGAAGCTGAAGCCGAATTAGTTTCGGGTTATAATGTTGAGTATTCTGCAATGGGATTCGCTCTTTTTTTTTTAGGGGAGTACGCTAATATGTTAGTTATGGGTGGAGTGACTTCTATTTGTTTTTTAGGTGGTTGGCTATCCCCTTTTGGTATTGGTATTTTACCTGATGGTATTTGGTTTGGCTTAAAAATTTGCTTTTTTGTTATTTTATTTGTCGTGATGCGTGCTATACTACCACGTTATCGTTATGACCAGTTAATGAAGCTTGGTTGGAAGTGTTTCTTGCCGCTAGCTCTCGCACTTTTTATCCTTTCCGTAGGTATACTTATAGGATTCGATTGGCTTCCTAATTAATAAATATTTTTTATATTTATTTTTCAATATCTTGTATATAATTTGCATTTCATATATTAAAATTAAGGGAATTCCTACTAAAATTTGGCTTATGATATCTGGTGGTGTAATAAAAGCTGCAAAAGTAAAAGAAAGTATATAAATCAAACCTCGATATTTTACCCATATTTTTGTAGAAGTATTATTTTGTATAATATTTAATATAATCAAGATGGGAAAACTAAAATTTATTAAGGTATTAAATTGCTGTAATTGCTGTATATAATTGATTAGTTTTGGTTCTAGGGTTAAGTTTATAGGCATAAAATTTGTGGAATCGGTATAGAAAAGTCTCCAAAATATCTGTATAATTATAGGAGCTACAGAAGTGTACAATACTGTATTAAAAAATATTGTTATTATTAGAATTTTAAAATAAATATTTGATTCATATCTATAAAGACCTGGAGTAAAAAAAAAAAAAAGTTGTGTTAATAGTATAATTATAGCAAAAGTTATAGTTAAGTTAAAACACAATTGTAAGTAGGTAAAAAAGATTTCTGTCACTCCTGTTGTAACAAAGTGGGATAAACCTTTAGGTAAAAATAAAAATATTAACCCTTGTTTATAAGTATATGTAGTAAAAAAAAAAAGAGTTACGCCAAATGTTGCGTAAGCTATGCGGTTTTTTAATTCTTGTAAATAGTAAACTGAAAATTCAAATTTTTTCATAGGTAAGATTGTAAACATAGGAAAGATAGTTCAATTGGTAGAACTTTGGTTTCCAAAGCCAACGGTTGGGGGTTCAAGTCCCTCTCTTTCTGTAGGTGCCATTTTGGGGTAATTAAATGAGAATAAGTTTTTTACAATTTTTGTTTATACTTTGTCTTGGTGTTCTTTTTTTTGCTGATTTCCCGAGGCTTGCCAAGATAGTTAAAGAAAAAGTTAGCGAGTACCAAAAAAAGAATCATAAAAATTAGTCTTTGCTAGACTTATCTTTGGTTTTACTTTACGGTCTGTAGTTTAATTGGTAAAACATAGTTCTCATGAAGCTACCATTGTAGGTTCAACTCCTACCGGACTGATTTTAATACAGGTGGTTTGGAGTCTAGCCAAGTTGGTAAGGCGCCCGTTTTTGGTACGGGGATCGGAGGTTCGAGTCCTCCGACTCCAGAGGCCAGAGTGGTGGAATTGGTATACACGCTGGGTTTAGGTTCCAGTTCTTTTGGGAATAGGGGTTCAACTCCCCTCTCTGGTAATGTCCAGACCAAATATTAGTCAATGGGTTAAAAGATGCCAAGGTAAAAAGATAACAAAAATAAAAAGTGTAGGTCTGAAAGGTTGTCCTCAGAAAAAGGGTGTTTGTTTAAGAGTATTTATTTGTTCGCCTAAAAAACCTAATTCGGCTCGTCGTAAGGTCGTTAAAGTACGTTTATCCAATAAAATAAGATTAACCGCGTATATTCCGGGACAGGTTCATAGATTGCAAGAGCATTCTCAAGTTTTAGTTAGAGGGGGTCGAATTCCGGATTTGCCCGGGGTTAAATATCGTTTAGTCCGCAATAAGTTTGATTTAGATGGTTTGTCAGGGCGTAAAACAGGTAGATCTAAATATGGTACAAAAAAAGGAGATTAGGTATGTTAGAAGTACAGATTAAAATGTCTAATATCAACTTAAAAGAAAACTTTAGCTTTTCAGGCATTAAAAGTGATCCTTTGGTAAAAAAAATGATCAATCTTTTAATGCGAGATGGTAAAAGGTCAAAAGCGGAACAGGTGTTAAACAAGGTTTTTCAAGTTTTGGATGAAAAGTACCCCGGTCGTTCTTTACATATATTTTATTTTAGTGTTTTTGAAGCAAAACGTGATATCGGTATTCGTCTTAAACCAAAACCAAAAAAACGTCGCAAGATTAATTCTTTTAATACATATGTGCCTTATACAATATCTTCTATGAAAGGTTTAAATTTAGGAATGCGGTCTTTACTAAAAGCTAGTAGAGAACGTTCTGGGTCAAGGCCCTTTTGGGAGAATTTAAGCCAGGAGATTTTATTGGCCTCTTTTGGTAAAGGAGAGGTAGTTGCTAAGAGATATAGTTTAAATAAATTAGCAGATTCTAATAAACGTAGAGTCCATTTGGGATATCGGCGTTTATTTCCCATAATATCTGAATCTAAAACATAACTAACATGGATTTTATTCATTTTTTTTTTATAGCTGCTGTATTATTTGTTATTGGTGTGGGGGGGGTTGTTTTAAATCGAACTAACATCGTGGTTGTTTTAATGTCCTTAGAGCTTGCTCTTCTTTCAGTAAGTTTAAATTTTATTATATTTTCTGTATGTTTAGGAGATCTAATAGGCCAGATTTTTGCTATTTTTATTCTTATAATTGCTGCTTGCGAGTCATCTATAGGGTTAGCCATTATTTTAGTTTATTTTCGTGTTCGTGGCAGTATCCGTATAGATCAAGCTTCGCTATTAAAATCGTAGGGGTTAGGCTTCCATGGTGAAATTGGTATACACGGGAGATTCAAAATCTTTTGTCTTTTGATGTGCCGGTTCGAGTCCGGCTGGAAGTAGAAAATATGATTCAATCCCAAACCTTACTTAAAGTTGTTGATAACTCCGGAGCGAAACTTGTCAGATGTATTAAAGTAAAAAATAAAAGCGGTAAAAGTTACGCCAACGTGGGGGATGTCGTTTTAGTTTCTGTTCGATCTCTTCGCCCACGTTACGGTAGAAGAGTTCGCCAAAAAATGAATAAATCAGAAGTGCATCATGGGGTTATTGTTCAAACCCGAAAGGTTTATCGTACTAGAGGTGGGTTAGGTTATAGTTTTGGTTGTAATTCTGTAGCCCTTATAAGCTCTCAAAAAAAACCATTGGGGACTCGTATATCAGCTACTTTACCTTCAAGACTTCGTGGTTTAAAGTGGGGTAAATTAGCAGCGATGGCTAAAAAAATTATATAAAGTTATTTTATGAATCCTTATCAAAATCATTATCACAATGTAATCCAAAAAGATCTAATCCTTTGCAACAATGTAAAAACAGCATCGAAGTTGCCGGTGATTAAAAAAATGTCTGTGTACTTAGGTAGCGGAAAAGCTGATTCCAATTATGTTGTTTCTTTTTTTGCAGGCCTAAAAATTATTAGTGGCCAAACTCCTTTATTAATTAAGAAAAAGACCTTTAGCCGATTAGGGGGTAATAGAGATATCGTAGGCGGTAAGGTTACTCTTCGAGGTTGTCGCTCCTATAGTTTTATTTATAAGCTTTTGTTTGATGTATTTCCGGGTATACGTCAGTTTGACGGCTTAAAATTACCGGCTCACAGCAGTATCTACTGTTTTGTTTTAAAAGATATTTTTGTTTTTGAGGAATTGATTCCTTTGTTTCCTTATTTTGAAGATCTAAGTCATCTTCAATGCCAATTTTATTTTAATACAAATAACAGGTCAGATATTTTATTTTTAGGTAATAGTTTACAATTATGTTTTATCCCTTAAATTAAAATAGCAAAGCGTTGGTAACTCAATCGGTAGAGTGTAAGCTTGCCAAGCTTAAAGTTGAGGGTTCGAGTCCCTTCTTTCGCTTTTATTCGATTAGTGTTCTTTTATTAAGTTTTATTGTGTAATAGCTTAAATTTAAATAAAAGAAGAGCTAAAGTTTTTATGCTTAAGTTTTTTATTTTTTTTTTTTCAAAGTATTTTGTGGAATACCATTTATTTTGTATTGATACACCGATACAATCCATCTTTGACGATAAATCCAGAATATCCTCTTTAAGATCCTGTAACTTAGAATACATAATCATTATTATTGGACACCCAATACATTGTTTTGGTGGCATTAAATACAGTGGTACAAAATACAGTTTTCCTGATTTTGATAATAATTTTATTTTTTCTATCTTAGAGGTCTTTAAGTTGCTCGCGTTAAAAATAGCAAAAGTTTGCTCATTATAAACAAACGCTCTCTTTTTTCTTAAATATTTTTTTCTAGGTGTGTACATCATTATAATTTACAAATTTTAACTTTAAAAGGTAATTTGTTGGCGCCAGATTGAAGAGCTGGAAGACCCACTTCTTCAATTATACCGTAAAGTAGAAACAGGGGTTTTCCTGCAGATAAGGAGGCAACCCAATTATGAATTTTTCCTTTACCTTTTCCCATTCTAGCTGCTGTCGGTTTGCGACTTATTGGTATGTCGGTTAAAATAGGGATTTCTAATTTTCCCTCTCGTTTTATTTTTCGTCTTATATTTTGACGAGCTGCTTCTATTTGTTGTCCGTTAATATATACAGATTGTATAGGTATTAAAGCAAGGCAATTAAGTTCATTTAATTTTTGGGTTTTAGCTAAAATTTTAGGCAAGATTCTTGGTTTAAAATATTTTCTATATTTTGTTTTTTTTGGTTGCAGCATAAATTGTTAATTACAGATCCAAATTTTTAACCCTACTCCGCCGTACCCGGTTTGGGTTTGCTTATATCTCGCTTGTATTTTTGAGCTCAATTTGCTCAGTGGCATTTGCCCGATTTGATATTTCCAAACTCTACTTCGTCCTTTAGCTTTATGGGTGAATCTACCCTTTATTTGAATTTTTAAACCTTGTATTTTTTTATATTTTTGAAGGGCTTGAAAGCTTTGCTTTAAATATCTTAAGAATTCGTAATGTCTTTTACGTTTTTGTCGAGAACAAACATTTTGTTCAATAAATCTGCATAAGCTATCGGCGTTAGCCTTATTTTTGACTACCAAGCATATTAATTGTATACCGTATCTAGCGTAGTCATATTTTAAATTGTGAAAATTTTTTGTATAGTAAGCTATTTGTTTTCGTGCATATTTTGGAACAGCTCTAGTGTAAGTTTTTAGTCGATTAACTCTGATTGTTACTTTTTTCGTTCCTGTAAAGTTTTGAATTAGTTTAATAGCTTTTTGTAGCCTGTAGGCTACTATTGTCCAAGATTGTTTTTTTATAGTTAATTTGTTTTCTTTATAGCGTCTTGATTTTAAACGTCGTTTTGATCTTGTGTGCAGGTGAATAAAGTTAACTTTTATAATCACGGATCCTAAGAATTTATTTACGGTTATATCATTTATATAATGTGTAGTGCCTAAACAGCATGATTCAATTAGTTTATTAATAGTAGATAGTATGTAATAAAATCTGGGTTCGTCCCAATGACTGTAACTTTGATAAAAAGAATTGGTCGGACGCAAAGTAATAGGATTAGCTTTTTGGGCCATTTATTTTTTTTGTTTTATTGTTACCACTTTTTTTTTTTTGGTATGAAATTTTTTCTTGTTGTTACGAACTCTCCCAATTTATGTCCTACCATTTCAGGTTTTATTTTACGAGTAAGCATGTCCTTACCATTATGTATTGTTAATTTTAATCCTACGGCTGCTGGATAGATAGTGGATCTTCTAGACCAAATAGGTTTTGTTTTTTTAATGCTTAAATTTTTTAAGAGGCTTTTTTCAATAAAAGGTGTTTTCCATTTAGATCTTGACATAGTTGTATTTTATTTACTTCGGCGGGTTTTTAAACCTTTTGTAGGTTTACCCCAGGGTGTAACCGAAGGGCGCCCTCCCGATGTTTTACCTTCCCCACCACCATGTGGGTGGTCTATAGGATTCATGGCTACCCCGCGGACAATAGGTCTTTTCCCTAACCATCGAGATTGCCCAGCTTTTTTTAATTTTATAAAACGATAATTAGAGTTGCTTACTATTCCGGTAGTTGCCATTGTTTTTATGTCGAACCAGCGGTATTGTCCCGATTTTAGGCGTATTTTCGCTAATTTGTTAGTCTTTTTCACTATTTGGCCAGAAGAACCCGCGGCACGTAAAATTTTCCCGTTTTTTCCAGGTACCACACTTAGATTGTATATTGGAGTTCCGGTAAAAATATATTTTAGGGTCTTACTATGTCCATTTTGTATCCCATTTCTTGTTGAATTTGATCTAATAATGTCACCCTTTTTTATGTTCGTAGGTGCTATTATATATGTATGTTTTTTTGTGTCAGGATTAAAAATTCTTGCTATAAACCCGGATCGATTTGGGTCGTATTCTATACCTACAATTATTCCCTGTGTTGAGTGACGTTTTAAATCTACGTTACGGTGCAAACGAATATGCCCTCCTCCCCTATGCCAAGCAGTAATATGTCCGTTGTTGTTACGTCCATTAGATTTATTCCAGTTAGATGTTTGTGATTTTAGGGGTGGGGTCAGAAGTTTTTGTTTCTTTGAGTTCATATTATATATTAATTATTAAATTTTAAAAGTTATGCCTTTTATTATCGGTACTCCCATTCCAGAAGATAAAATTTTGGTGCAGTCTGTTTCACAAATTTATGGTATTGGTTTATCACAATCTAAAATTTTATGTAGAAAAGCAGGATTCGGTCAGGATTGCCGCGGTAAAAACGTTAGTTTTTCTCAAGGTAAGATCCTAGGAAATTTGGCAGAAAATACATCTTTATTTTTAGGATCAGATCTCCGCCGGTTTCATAATGATAAAATTCGTCGATTATGCTTAATGTCGTCGTATCGAGGTTTGCGCCATAAAAAAGGTTTGCCTGCCAGAGGTCAGCGTACGCACACTAATGCAAAAAAAAGGTTACAATTCAAAATAAATGTTAATTAAACTCTACGATTATCGTGCTAAGATTTGTAATTCTAAAGAATTTGTTTTAGCAGTAAACACTATAAAAAAAACGTTTAATAATTCTAAAGGGATGTCAACTAAAACATTTTTACGTCCTCGTCCTATAAGATTTTTGGAAAATGAGCAAAAATTGGGATCCATATATATAAATTGTACTAAACGTAATATTTTTTGTACTTTAACCGATACCTTAAGTAAGAAAGTTAAAAGTAGTTGCTCTTTAAGAGTTCCAAATTATAAAAATGAATTTAATGAAAGAGAAAATCTTTATACTCGAGGTTTAGTATTAGGTAAGTTTTTTGGCAGTAAAGTAGTTTCTTTAGGTTATAAAAAAATTTTACTATATTTTACAGGATCAAATAAAGGTCGTTCGGGTGTCCTAAGAAGTCTTAGTAAAACTGGTATTAAAATATACTCTACGGTACTAATTACGCAAAAAGCGCATAATGGTTGTCGCCCCGCTAAGAATCGCCGTAAAAAGTTTCGTACTAAAGTTAAAGGTATTTAATAAATGTTGTTTGTGAAGGAGTGACTGAGAGGTTAATAGTGTCAGATTGTAAATCTGTTGGTTTTTCCATCATAGGTTCGAATCCTATCTTCTTCTTAACTTATTTAAATGAAATCTCAATCTAAATTGATTCAACGACATCCTTTTCATTTGGTTGACCCAAGCCCTTGGCCGTTTGTAGCAGCTTTAGGGGGTTTAAGTTTAACCTTTGGTGGAGTATTGTATATGCATAATTATAGTGGGGGTGGTCAACTGTTAATTTTAGGAGTACTAACTATTTTATACGTGATGTTTACTTGGTGGAGAGACATTATCCGTGAGGCTTTGTTTGAGGGTCAGCATACCCTTGCCGTCCAGCAGGGGTTGCGCATGGGTATGATTCTTTTTATTGTCTCTGAGGTTATGTTTTTTTTTGCGTTTTTTTGGGCATTTTTTACTTCTTCCCTAGCTCCTGTATTTAATATAGGAGGTGTTTGGCCCCCTTCTGGTATTGAGGCAATAAGTCCATGGGGGTTGCCGCTTTTAAACACTATTATTTTACTATCTTCTGGAGCTAGTGTTACATGGGCTCATCATGCAATTGTTGCAGGTTCTAAAAAGGAGGCTTTGTATGGTTTAGCGGTTACTACAATATTTGCAGTTATTTTTACGTGCTTGCAGGGTTTTGAATATATTAGTGCTCCTTTCTCGATGTCCGATAGCGTTTATGGTTCAGTCTTTTTTATGGCTACAGGCTTTCATGGTTTTCATGTAATTATTGGTACTATATTTTTAGTTATATGTACTTTTCGTTTATATTTGGATCATTTTAGTCGCCAACGACATTTTGGATTTGAAGCTGCTGCTTGGTATTGGCATTTTGTCGATGTTGTTTGGTTATTTTTATTTTTAACTATATATTGGTGGGGTTTTAATGTTGTAATTTAAAAAAGTATTTTAAGGTGTGGGCGATATCAAAATATTTAATAAAAGCGATTTAATTAAGCTTTGTATTTCTTGCCCGGTATTTAAAAAGTATTGGCGCTTTAATCTTTGGTCCAAAGATTGTGTTGAGTACAATCAACTTAAATATTGTAGTTTTTATTTATCAAAATACACTTTTAATTTTACTAAGAATTTTATTCTAAGACACTTTAGCCGATCTTTTTTATTAATTCTTTACGATAGTCCTATTTTTATAAAGTTTATTAAGTCAGGGTTTATTAAACATATTGATTTTAATTTTTTACTTTTTTTTCAAGAAAATTTTCTTATGCATTCGAGGCGTCCTAATAAAGATATTGAAAATTTTGTGGATCTATATTTTCAAAGGCATGTTAGGAAAAGGTTTGAAAAAGATCTTCTTTGTTGTCTCGTGAAGGCAGTTAATGAGCTAGTTCCGCAATCTGTTAGAAGGCCTGTAATCTTACGCTTTCAAGAGTGTTATCTGAATAGTGTTTTAGAAGGAACCGATTCCGATTGTTTAAAAGATTTGCCTGGGATAAAGAATTTAATATATAAAAAAGAATTTGGAATCACGGAGATAAACAAAAAATCAGGGATATTTGAACGTCTTTTTACAATATTTGAAAAAAAAATTTATAAGTCTTTTAATATTTATAAAAAAAGTTTATATATTATTCCTTTGGGTTTACCAATCCCAAGCTTTGCTGTTAGTGGAAAGTTCAGTTATAAATGTATAAATTATGTAAATAAAAAAAATATTTTTTATTATAATTGTTCTTTAATAAATCAGAAATATTTAATTCATCAATACAGTTTTAAGTTAAAATGTTTTAATTGTCTGTATTTGCTTTTTTTTAAGGGTTTCCAAGGATTTTATTTTTTTTGGTCGCATTCCAATTTAGATATTTTGTTAAAGGGTGCGTTAAATAATAAAAGATATAAAGATTTTGATTATTTATTTGATTTTGCTCTAGAGGGGTTGGAGGAATTCAATTATAGAAAAACTAAGATACAGGCACCGGGACATTATAAAAGTTATCACACGATAAACCTAAAAGTAACCAGTATTTCTGTCAAAGTTTTAAAAGATTTGCCTACAACCCTAAATAATCATTTTTTAAAGTATTCAAATAAATAATACTTACTGATGCTACAATGTACGCTAAATAAAATGGAGAGTTCTCAGATTTATAAAAGGGTAAACTTTAGTATTTTTCTTATAAACAACTTTAATTAGGTGATTATTATCTTTTGTATTAGGTATTTATTTTTCGTATTATTATGTTTTTTAGTCCCTTAGAACAATTTCAAATACTTCCATTTTTTAGTTTTGGTATCGCTTTATTTGATTTTTCGATAACCAACGCAATGATTACAACTTTTCTCGGTTTAGGTTTTTTCTTGTTTGTCCATTATTGTCTTTCAGTTTATAGTTTTAGTTGTTTTCCTAACCGTTGGCAATTGCTTATTGAAGGACTCTATTTAACTACGGCAGGTCTAATTTGGGACAGTATTGGTCCAGCGGGTCAAAAATATTTCCCATTCATTTTTATGATCTTTAGTTTTATTTTGATTTCTAATGTTTCAGGTTTAGTACCTTATTCGTTTACTATAACTAGTCATTTAATTCAAACAATGGTATTGGCTCTTAGTGTTTTTATAGGGGTAGTAATAATCTGTGCATCTACTCACGGATTTCATATGCTAAGTTTGTTTCTTCCGGGTGGGACTTCCTTAGCTTTAGCATTTTTATTGGTACCTATAGAAATAGTTTCGTACATATTTAAACCTCTTAGTTTAGCAGTTCGTCTTTTTGCTAATATGATGGCGGGTCATACCTTGCTTAAAGTAATTGCAGGGTTCGCGTGGGCTATGATGGGAAGTGGGGGGTTGCTGTTGTTAGCACATATTGTACCTTTGGTTGTTTTGGTCATTCTTTTTGGTCTTGAATTAGCAGTCGCTCTGATTCAAGCTTATGTTTTTACAATTTTAAGTTGCATTTACATAAACGACGCAATAGTTCTTCATTAGCGTAACTTGATAAAATTATTATAAAAGAATAAATTAAAGCATTTTTAGCTCAGTGGATAGAGCAACGGTCTTCTAAATCGTGGGTTATAGGTTCGAATCCTATAAAATGTAAGGCATGAAATTTGCTTTAATATTTCAAAATGATACCGCGGCTTTTTTGCCTGAGTTATTTCTTGCAATCTCTTTGTTAGTTGTATTGCTACATGGCAGTTTTTTAGGTGTATCGGCTGCGTCTCTTTATACTTATCTTACACCAAGCATGGTGCGTCTCACTTCAATAATTTTATTTTTAAGTCTTATCCTAGTTCTTAATAATCCTGTAGAATCTCAAACATTATGGAATTCAATTTTTATTACAGATCACCTAGCGACTTGGTCAAAAATTATTATTATTTTAGGTTTGCTATTTTGTGTTTTAGTAAGTGAGGCTTATCTTTTTTCGGCTCGATTTCGAGCTTTTGAATTTTTTTTTTTTATTATTAGCATCAGTTTAAGTTTATGTCTATTAATATCTTCGTACGATTTTCTTTCTATTTACTTAAATATGGAGTTCTTATCTCTTATTTTTTATGTGCTAGCCACGTGGAAAAAAAATTCCTATTTTTCTGCTGAGGCTGGTCTGAAGTATTTTATTCTTGGATCTGTCGCTTCCATATTTTTTTTATTTGGGGCCTCTCTTATTTATTTTTCTATGGGAACTACCAATTTAGGATCTTTGGCTTTATTAACGGAGAATCTTAATACGTTTTCACCATTTATGTTTTTAGGCCTGATTTGTACAATTTCAGCGTTGTTGTTTAAATTAGGCGCGGCACCCTACCATATGTGGATAGCTGATGTTTACGAGGGATCACCAACAATAGTTAGTCTTATTTTTGCTGTCGTTCCTAAAATTGCTGTATTTATAGTTATATTACGTCTTTCTTTTTTAAGTTTCTGGTCTTTTTTTCCCGTGTTCTGGGAAGACTTTTTTTGTTTGTGTGGTCTTTTAAGTCTTTTTATTGGTTGCCTATGCGGTTTAGGGGAAACAAAAATTAAAAGACTTCTTGCTTTCAGTAGCGTCGGGCATGTTGGTTTTCTTTGCATTGGGTTGGCGAGTGGTAGTATAGAAGGTGTTCAAGGAGTTTTATTTTATCTTTTTATGTACATGTTAACTGCTGCATTTTTATGGATTTATGTCCTCCATTTGGAATTAGGTCTAACGACTACTACTAGTTTTTTAACTTTTGCTGATTCTATTGGGTTAGTTCGTTCAAATCCAGTTTTTGGGTTAGGGGTTGTTTTAATGATTTTCTCGCTAGCGGGTGTGCCGCCATTAGGTGGTTTTTTTGCTAAACTTAATATATTTATTAGTTTAGTCGACGCTTCTTTCTATCTTGTGGCTATATTTGCAGTTTTAACTAGTGTTATTTCAGCATTTTACTATATACGTCTAATAAAAATTTTTTATTTTGAAAAAAATGATAATTGGTTCTATTTTGCACCGATATCAAAAGGTGCATCTTTGGTTTTAGTATTAACCGCAATAATTGTTATATTTTTTATGTTGAGTCCTAATCTATTTTATTTATTAACATATAAAATAGGTTTAGGTTTAATGATTTAAAAAGATGTCTTTTACTCAAGATTTAAAACCTTCTTGGCAAACGTTTTTTCCATCGGTTTTTAGCTCATCGTTGAGCGGTTTTTTTACAAGGTGGTTTTTTTCCACAAATCATAAAGATATTGGTACGTTATATTTACTTTTTGGGGCTTTCTCTGGAGTATTAGGAACAGCTATGTCTGTTCTTATTAGATTGCAGCTAGCAACTCCGGGAAATATGTTTTTAGGAGGCAATTATCAGCTTTACAATGTTATTGTAACAGCTCATGCTTTTCTAATGATTTTTTTTATGGTTATGCCTGTTTTAATAGGAGGTTTTGGTAATTGGTTTGTACCTTTAATGATTGGTGCTCCAGATATGGCATTTCCACGTATGAATAATATAAGCTTTTGGTTGTTACCCCCGTCGCTAATTCTTCTTTTGGCATCCTCGTTGGTTGAGGCGGGAGCAGGTACTGGGTGGACTGTTTACCCGCCGCTTAGTGGTATTCAGGCGCACTCAGGACCATCAGTTGACCTAGCTATATTTAGTCTTCACCTGTCAGGTGCAGCCTCTATTCTAGGTGCTATTAATTTTATTACAACTATTTTTAATATGCGTGCCCCGGGTATGAGTATGCATCGTTTACCTTTATTTGTTTGGTCAGTTTTAATTACAGCATTCTTACTTTTGCTATCGCTTCCTGTTTTAGCCGGCGGTATTACTATGCTGTTAACTGATCGGAATTTCAATACTACGTTTTTTGATCCTGCTGGTGGTGGTGATCCTGTTCTTTACCAACATTTATTTTGGTTTTTTGGACACCCCGAAGTTTATATTTTAATCTTGCCTGGTTTTGGTATCGTTAGTCACATTTTAGGTACTTTTTCTAGAAAGCCTATTTTTGGTTATTTGGGGATGGTTTATGCAATGCTTTCTATTGGTATTCTTGGATTTATCGTGTGGGCTCATCACATGTTTACTGTAGGATTAGACATAGATACTCGTGCTTATTTTACCGCAGCTACTATGATTATTGCAGTTCCAACTGGTATTAAAATTTTTAGTTGGATTGCCACTATGTGGGGAGGTTCTATCAGACTTAAAACACCTATGTTATTTGCGATAGGTTTCCTTTTTTTATTTACCATTGGCGGTTTAACCGGTGTGGTATTAGCAAATTCAGGTGTTGATATTGCTCTTCACGATACTTACTACGTAGTTGCTCATTTTCACTATGTTTTAAGTATGGGTGCAGCATTTACGATGTTTGGGGCATTTTATTTTTGGATTGGTAAGATGACAGGGTTAGCATATCCAGAAATTTTAGGTCAAATTCATTTTTGGCTTATGTTTATAGGGGTAAATCTGACGTTTTTTCCGATGCATTTCTTAGGTTTAGCTGGTATGCCGCGTCGTATCCCAGATTACCCGGACTCTTATGCTGGTTGGAACGGCATTGCCTCTTTCGGATCAATATTATCTTCAGTGGCGTCGTTATTTTTCTTTTATGTTGTTTATTTAACTCTTACCCAAGGATCAATAGAAGAGGCTAACCCTTGGGTTAAAAACAGAGGTTTAGCGTTTCCATTATTACCACGCAAAACTTCTGGAAGTAGTCAATATTAAATTTATTTAGTTTAATTAGGTGTAGCTAAAAGGGTTTTTTGCCCGATACAACCCTAGGGCCTGTAACTCAGTGGTAGAGTGTACGCCTGATAAGCGTAAAGGCGATCGTTCAATCCGATCCAGGCCCAAGTCTCTTTCGTCTAGTGGTTAGGACATTGCTTTTTCACGGCAAAGATATGGGTTCAATTCCCATAAGAGATTTTGTTTGTAGTTGGTTTATCAAGAGTTTACTACTGATTAATACAATTTTTTTATAATATAATGTTTCGTTCTTTAATTGTATACGCTACAAGTCTTACACGACTTTTACCTGTTCAAACATTTCAAGTTTTTGGACATGAGATTGTTATAAATGTATCTAAAAAATATTTGTTGGCTACATTAATGTTTTTACATCATCACAGTAATAGTAATTATCAATTGCTTACGTCTATTTCTGGTGTTGATTATCCAGAGAGAGACGAACGATTTGAAATTGTCTATGATCTTTTAAATATAAGATCTAATTCGAGAATTAGAATTAAAACCCAAACAGACGAGATAAATCCTTTGCCATCTGTTGTAAGCATATACCCTTCGGCAAATTGGTGGGAACGTGAGATTTGGGATCTATTTGGTGTATTTTTTTCGGGCCATCCTGATTTACGACGACTTCTTACAGATTATGGTTTTGAAGGTCATCCTTTAAGAAAGGATTTTCCGTTAAGCGGTTATTTTGAGTTACGCTACGACGAAGACCAGAGAGTTGTTGTTTGTGAGCCCATTGAATTAACTCAAGAATTTCGTACCTTTGACTTTCATATTCCTTGGTCTCAAGATTTAAAAAAGATTACATAATTAATAATATTTTATGGTAAGATGGAATTTAAATGCAATACTTAGTTGGGTAGATTCTCATATTATTGATTATCCAACGGCCATGAATTTAAACTATAATTGGAGCTTTGGTTCAACTGCGGGGTTTTGCCTTCTTATTCAAATATTAAGTGGGGCCTTTTTAGCGATGCATTATGCAAGTGAAACCCATTACGCTTTCTCTAGTGTTGAGCATATAATGAGAGATGTAAAAAGTGGTTGGCTTATTCGTTATATGCACGCGAATGGTGCTTCTTTTTTTTTTATCCTAGTGTATGCGCATATTTTTAGAGGTTTGTATTACGGTTCTTATATGGAGCCCCGCCAACATTTATGGTGGTCTGGTGCCCTTATTTACGTTTTAATGATGGCAACAGCTTTTATAGGTTACGTTTTACCATGGGGTCAAATGAGTTTTTGGGGTGCAACTGTTATAACGAGCTTTTTTTCCATTATTCCGGTAATAGGAAAAGAGGTTGTTATGTGGATATGGGGAGGATTTACTGTAGGAAATCCTACTTTAAACAGGTTTTACAGCCTACATTATTTATTACCTTTTTTAATAACAGGTATGGTTTTTGTTCATTTAGGTTTATTACATAAAGACGGATCTAATAATCCATTAGGTATAAAGACTAAAACCGCGAATATTAATTTTTACCCGTATATTTATGTCAAAGATTTAGTTGCGTTTTTTGCGTTAGTTCTTTCGCTTTCTATTTTTGTTTTTTATTTTCCAAATGCTTTAGGAGAACCCGATAATTATCTTGAAGCAGATCCCTACAGTACTCCAGCGCATATCGTCCCAGAGTGGTATTTCCTGCCGTTTTATGCTATTCTAAGAGTTATCCCCAATAAGGTAGGTGGTATACTTGCTATGGGGGGTGCTATTGTAATGTTATTTTTATATCCTTTATTAAATACTTCTATACTTCGTAGTGGTAATTTCCGTCCTGTTTATGCCGTAGTTTTTTGGCTTTTTGTTGCTGATTTTTGTCTTCTAGGTTGGGCTGGTACTACTCCGGTAGATGACTATTTTAGATTTATAGGGGTTTTTGTTTCTATTGGTTATTTTGCTTTTTTTATTTTTGGGGGGTTGTTTGTAGGGTGGTTGGAAAAAATTTTAATGTTACACGCTATTAAAATGAGAAATACCACTACAAATTCCTTTACAGATTCAAAGGATCTAAGAAATCATCCTAGTTATAAATTAGGTGTCTTTGATTATTTAACCCCTAAAACTTTTTCTTAATATAGATTTTTAGGTATTTTTGTGTGTCATTAAATTTTATTATGAATATTTCAAAAAGGAATCTTAATCTTTGTACTTATTTTTTATTGTTTACATTTTTTTTATTAAATCCTTCTAAAATGGCGTACATGGATGCACCTCATCCATGGCAGGTTGGTTTTCAGGATCCGGCTACTCCTATTATGGAAGGTATTATTTCTTTTAACGGTCTGTTAATGACTTTTATGCTTGTTATTGCATGTTTTGTTGGTTGGCTATTATACCAATCTTTAACGTTATTCAATGAACAAGCTAACAAGGAGCCTGCAAGCTTTAACCATTCTACATTACTCGAAGTTGTTTGGACAATCATTCCTGCAGGTATTCTTATGATTATTAGTATTCCGTCGTATAACTTGCTTTATGCAATGGAAGAAGTTATTGATCCTAGTTTAACTATAAAAGTAGTAGGACATCAATGGTATTGGTCTTACGAATGTTCCGATTTTGAGGTAGCTCCAAAGGTTACGGGAGAAAATTTGGAATTAATTGAAAAAAGTGTTAAAAATTTAAAAGATTGGGTAGAACTTGTCGAATCTCATGAGTTAGGTGATAGTAAAAAAGAAATAGAGAATCCTACGACCTTAATAAATAAATTAGGTTTAAATAAAGGAAATACATACGAACACGTTATAGATTCTGAGTTAGAAAGTCTTAAGGAACAATGTAAACACGCGGAAAAAGAGTTTCAGAAAGCGGGTGTCGGATTAGGTAAGGCTAAAGCTGATTTTAAAACGGCTGGTATAGATGTTGTTGCGGCTCGAGCCAATAAAGCTAGTGCAGAAACTATTAAGGCTAGGGTTGAGCTACTGGGTAATAACTCGTCTTTTAGACGAGGTCATTTTATTCTTGAAAATGGGTATAAAGGTTGGGATAACACTTTGAGAGTAAAAACTAAGGAGATCTCAGAGGTTATTAATGAAAGATTAATTAGAGCAGAACAGGAACTTAAAAGTGCTTCTTCTATTTTAAATATAACTTCAACAGGTTTAAATTTAGAAGAGTTAAATAAGGCTAAAACTATTGCAAATAGTTCAGAATCTGAGTTCATAGCTTTTGATCGTAAGGTTTTCCCAGTATCCATAAGATTAGAAAAAGCTACAGAAATCTTAAAAAAAGCTGATTCCACGCTGGAAACATTTTCTTCAATTTCGAATAGGGCTGAAAAAAAATTAGAAAAAGCATATTTAACTTTTAATGACGCAAAAAGTTTTTTAAATAAAAAATATGTAGAGTCTGTTGGTTCAAATGCATTTGTAGGATCTGATAGTTTTTGTGATTCTAATTATGATATGAAATTTAACGAAGTTACGGTTAAATTTAATGAAATTAAAAATGATTTTAATAAGGCTGAAAATTGGTTTAATAGTGCGGAAGAAGAGTTACTAAAAGTTTATAGAAAACTTAAATTAGCTGAGAGTCATGCTAATGATATTGAAGCATCGTTTAAGGATACTCTCCTAATAGAAACAGAAGGAGGTGGAAAAAGTTTTAAAAATCCGGTTTCTTATTTTGATAATTTTCTATGGGAGCGCTATAATGGAGATCTTCTAGGTTATGAAACCCAATTACGATGTGGGAAATTAGAACTTGAGGTAGCCAAAAACGCGTTAGAAAAAGCTGAATCTAATTTAAATGACAAGATTGAGCAATTGATAGAGGTTGATATAGAAAAATCGACGTTGTTATTAAAGTCTTTGGAATTAAAGGAGGATCATTTATCGCTTTCAAATATTAATCAAGTGAAAGAGGATATAAGTAAAGTAAAGACTTTAGTTCTGGAAAGTTTCAATAAAGAAATTGAGTTAGATTTGTATAAGGATGATAGCTTCAAAACTAACAAGCTATATAGTGCAGTTAAAGCAAAAGCTTCATTGGACTTATCTAAATTACAAAAAGAAAATAAGATGTCGGATTTAAATTTAGAAGATCCGATCATTAATAATGATGACCATATAGATCCATATTCGATATACGGCAAAGTGTGTTTAAAAAGGATTAAAGAAGAATTAAGTTTAGCGGAGGATAATTACAATGATATGTTTGATAAATTAACAAAATCGTTATCTTTATTAGCAACGCACGAAAATCATCTAGTTAAATCTTATAATATATTAGATCAAAAATTATGGGATATGCATTGGTTTTCTTATAACTCAGCAGTTAACAATATTAACTCTAATATTGAATCTGCAAATAATCTTTTATCTGATTGTGATTTATTTGATATTAAATTAAATCCAAATTTTTTAGGCATTAAGATTTATACAGAATTATTAAGATCGCAGGCTGAATTAGACAATATTAAGTCCATATCAGAAGTTCTTGCGAGAGATATTAACAAAAACTCAAATACTTTTGATAACATTTCTTTAAATAAAATGTCTTCCGATAACGCAGCTAACCCATTAGATAATTCAGGTAACAGCTCAGGTTTAGGTTCGCCGGACAGTACCAATTCTAATAATGGTTCTGACAAAGCAATAGATGGATTAAATAAATCCCATGAAGATATTAGAGAAATATTGTCGAGCATCGAAGATAAAGAAATAACGGGGTCCCAAACAGATTTATTTATCGATATATTGCAAACCTTTAAGGAGTTAGTAGAAACGCTTGAGGAAACTGATGTTAACGGGGTGAGAAATCTTTTATATAAGTTACTACCATCAATTATTGAAGATGACTCAAGTAAAAATAAAAAACTAAAGGAGGAGATCAATCTTATTTTGGATCTTATAAATGGTTCTCAGGATAATAACGAAGACGCAGAAAGACAACGTATTAATTTTGATTCTTATCTTATTGCGGACGACGATTTAGTTATACCTAGCGCTCATAGTACTGGAAAAGCTGGCAAAGTTTTTCGTCTTTTGGAAGTAGATAATCGTCTTTTTGTCCCAACTAATACGCATATCCGTGTACTTGTGACTTCGGCTGATGTTTTGCATTCGTGGGCTGTTCCAAGCTTAGGTATAAAAGTTGATGCGTGTCCCGGTCGGCTAAATCAAGTTTTTCTTTTCGTAAAAAGAGAAGGGGTATTCTATGGTCAATGTAGCGAGTTATGTGGTGTTAATCATGGTTTTATGCCTATCGTGGTACAAGCTGTTAATCAAGATGATTATTTAAGCTGGGTTGGAAAAAGATTATGCTCTTAAATTCTTTATTTTTTATCTTAATTTTGGGTATTTTAGGTTTAATTATTATACCTTCGAGTTCTAAACTAATTCTTAGACAATATTCTTTATTTACGACAACACTAGTTTTTATTCTTTCTTTATTTTTATGGTTAGGTTTTGACCAATCTACACCAAAATTTCAATTTATTACAGATAGTCTATGGTTACCCCTAGCAAATATAAATTTAATTCTGGGTGTAGATGGTATTTCTTTGTTTTTTGTTCTTTTAACTACTTTAATTTTTCCCCTTTGTTTATTGGCATCGTGGACGTTCAATAAGGGAGATTTAAAAACATATTTAATTAGTTTTTTAAGTATGGAATTAGTTTTACTTTTAGTTTTTACGAGTTTGGACTTATTGTTTTTTTATATCTTTTTTGAAGCTGTTTTAATACCCATGTTTTTAGTTATAGGTATTTATGGATCGCGTCAACGCAAAATACGTGCAGCTTACATGTTTTTCCTATACACCTTACTGGGCTCGTTATTTATGCTTGTAGGGGTAGTATACATTTATTTATCTGTCGGTAGTACAAGTTATGAAGCTTTGTCTGTTATAAAGTTTTCTTCGTATAATCAGAAATGGCTGTGGTTAGCTTTTTTTGCGTCATTTGCAGCTAAAGTGCCAATGTTACCGGTTCATATATGGTTACCGGAAGCTCATGTAGAGGCTCCTACAGCAGGGTCGGTTATTTTAGCCGGTATTCTTCTAAAATTAGGATCTTATGGGTTTTTGCGTTTTTCTTTAGGCCTTTTTCCTGAAGCGTCTATCTATTTCACTCCTTTTATTTTTAGTTTAAGCGTTCTTGGGGTAGTTTACACGTCTTTAACAGCGATTAGACAAACAGATTTAAAACGTCTAATTGCTTATACTTCAGTTGCCCACATGAACTTAGTTATGATTGGGTTATTTACTGGTACCGTAATTGGAATAGAAGCCGCAATATTACAAAGTTTAAGCCATGGGTTTGTGTCTTCAGCTCTATTTCTTATTATAGGAGTCCTTTATGATAGATGGCATACTCGTGGTGTTAAATATTATGGGGGATTAACCCATACGATGCCAATATTTATTATTATTTTTCTTTTTTTTACAATGGCTAATTTAGGCTTACCCGGAACTTCTAGTTTTGTTGGTGAATTCCTTCTATTCGTTTCTGCTTTTGAAGCTAATACAACCTCTTGTTTCTTTGCTGCTACATCTATGATTCTAGGTGGGGTTTATTCTCTTTGGTTATTTAATAGAATCGCCTATGGTAATATTAAGCTTATAGGTTCTGATTTAAGTTACAGGGAATTTGTAGTGTTTTTTCCCCTAGTGCTAGGTACATTGGTTATGGGAATTTATCCTGATATCTTTTTTTGTCCTATGCATGCATCAGTTTCTAACTTAGTTTGGATCGATTTATGGATATAATTTATGTCTCTGAATTTTGTTTAATTGGTAATTTTAAGTTCTTTTAGTCTAATGGCGAGGATATTGTCTTTTATAGGCAAAGGTGTGGGTTCGAGGCCCGTAAAGAACTAGGATGTATTTAAATATAGTTTTTCTACCCCTTTTAGGTTCTATTGTGTCAGGGTTTTTTGGACGTTTTCTTGGGGGTCGGGGATCTTGTTTTATTACTATATTTTGTGTTAGTCTTACTTTTTTTTTAAGCTGTCTAGCTTTTTATGAGGTAGGATTAGCAGGAAGTTCTACCTATTTATCTTTGATGACTTGGTTAGAATCTGATTCGTTTCACGTTGATTGGGCTTTTTGCTTCGATAGTTTAACTGTCGTTATGCTTATTGTAGTTACTTTTATTTCAACTCTGGTCCATTTGTATTCTACAGAATACATGGGGGAAGATCCACATTTACCTCGTTTTATGAGCTATTTGTCTTTGTTTACATTTTTCATGTTGATTCTTGTTACTGCTGATAATTTTGTTCAAATGTTTGTAGGTTGGGAAGGTGTTGGTCTTTGTTCTTATTTATTAATCAACTTTTGGTTTACTCGTATCCAGGCTAACAAAGCGGCTATTAAAGCTATGGTTGTCAATAGAATTGGTGATTTTGGATTAGCCTTAGGTATTTTTGGTATTTTTATTTGTTTTGGTTCTGTTGATTATGCTACAGTGTTTGCGTTCGCGCCTCAATTATCGTCCTCTACTTTATCTTTTTTAAATATTGAATTTGAAGCATTTAATTTAATAGGGGTTCTTTTATTTGTTGGTGCTGTGGGGAAGTCGGCACAACTTGGTTTGCATACGTGGTTACCTGATGCAATGGAAGGCCCCACCCCAGTTTCGGCCCTAATTCATGCTGCGACGATGGTTACTGCAGGTGTTTTTTTGTTAGCTCGTTGCTCTCCTTTTTTAGAATATTGTCCTGGAGCTCTTGTAATAATAAGTTTCGTCGGTGGTATGACTGCTTTTTTTGCAGCAACAACAGCATTGGTTCAAAATGATTTAAAAAGGGTTATTGCTTATTCGACTTGTAGTCAATTAGGTTATATGATATTTGCGTGTGGTCTTTCTAATTATTCGGTTGCTATTTTTCATTTAGCTAATCATGCTTTTTTTAAGGCTCTTCTTTTTCTCGGTGCCGGGTCTGTGATACACGCAGTAGGAGATGAACAGGACATGAGAAAAATGGGAGGGCTGCGTCGTTTATTACCTTTTACATACGCTATGATGGTTATTGGTTCTTTAGCTTTAATGGGTATGCCCTTCCTTACCGGTTTTTATTCCAAAGATGTTATTTTGGAGGTAGGGTACGCCACTTATTCGACAGCATCCCATTTTGCTTATTGGTTAGGAAGTTTTGCAGCTTTTTGTACGGCTTTTTATTCTATCCGATTACTGTCTTTATGTTTTCTGGTAGAACCAAATGGAAGTCGTTCATTGCTTCTTTCAGCGTCCGAGGGTAGTTGGGCTATAGGTTTGGTTTTAGGGTTATTAGCAATTCCTAGTATGTTTGTTGGGTACTTAAGCCGTGATTTATTTATTGGGTTAGGTACAGATTTTTGGGGAAATTCTCTTTTTTGTTTACCATTTAATTTAAGTATAATAGATGCAGAGTTTATGTCTACTTCTACGAAAATTATGCCATTACTATTAAGTATGCTAGGAGGATTTCTTTCTTTTATCTTGTATCGTGATTATAATGATAAGTTATTTATGTGGAAAACGTCTTTAATAGGGAGAAAATTATATACTTTTTTTAACCGTAAATGGCTATTCGATAAAATTTATAATGAGTATGTAAGTCAAAATATTTTAGATTTTGGTTATCATTTTACCTATAAATCTATCGATAGAGGCCTTATCGAGAGTTTAGGTCCTTTTGGTTTATCAAATGTTCTTTTAAATCAAGTAAAACAGTCACGCGCATGGCATTCAGGTTATTTATACCACTATTTAATAATTGTGGTTTGGGGTAATTTATTATTTTGTTTGTGGTTTATTCTAGGTTTTCCTTCTTTACGTGTTGGTATTTTACTCTTATTTTCTGTTTTATGGTTGACCCTATAATTTTCATATTTCTTACTATACTTGGGGCTAGCTTAGGTGTTAAAGTTATTAGTACACAAAATCCTGTGTACAGCGGCCTTTATCTTGTTTTACTTTTTTTTTTAGGCTCGGCCATCTCTTTTTTACTTGGCGTAGAATTTATGGCTTTACTCTTTCTTTTGGTTTACGCGGGTGCTATAGCTGTCTTAGTATTATTCGTCGTTATGATGTTAGATGTTAAGGCTATTGAAAATCCCTGGTCTGTAAACCAAAAACGTTTTTTTTATATCGGTATTTCTTTTTTTGTTTTTTTTTTGATCCTATTAATAAGTAATAGCAGTTTGCTTATGGCATTCAGAGTTCGTAGTACCAGCATTATAAGTTTATTAGCATCTTTTAATGTTGTTTTTCATAACGACGACACTAAAAATATTTTAGTAGGTTTACTCGACGAAAACCTTACAGAACTTTTCCGTTTATGGTTTTTTCACGATCAGATCATTAATTCGTTTGATAAAAATACTATGTGGTTTGTTGATTTTGATTCTCCATGTGGTTTAAATGACCCAAGTTATCTTCTTTATTCAACTCATGCGATTTTATTAATAATAGCTGGAGTTGTACTTTTAATCGCTATGGTAGGCGCTATCAGTTTAACCCTCCAAAAAAATTGCCCAGAATCCTTATACAAGCAGTTAGGACGTGAGTCAAAAAATGCTGTATTTACGATAAAAGAGAAGCCGAACTCCGGTTTTTCAAAACCTTTAAATCCCCAAGTATTATCTAAAAATGATTAACATATCTATAAATGAACTTTTAATCTGGGTCAAAAAGGGATCGACAGTTATTCAGGCTTGCCAATCGGCTGGTGTAAAAATTCCAAGGTTCTGTTATCACGATAAGCTTTTTATCGCAGGTAATTGTCGTATGTGTTTGGTAGAGGTAGGTAACGCACCAAAACCTCAAGCTTCTTGTGCACTGCCGTTTATGCCTAATATGAGAATTTATACAAACACTGCATTAGTCCGTAAGGCTCAAGAATTTGTTATGGAATTACTTCTATTACACCATCCTTTGGATTGTCCAGTATGTGATCAAGGAGGTGAGTGTGAATTACAGGAGCAAAGTTTTAACTATGGTTCCGACAGAGGAAGATTTTTCTTTTTTAAAAAATCGTTGGGTGACACCTTTTGGGGTAGTCTGATAAAAACAGTTTTAAGGCGTTGTATCGTTTGTACTAGATGCGTAAGATACACCTATCAGATAGGTGGAAGTGAGGCAATAGGTACGTCGAATCGAGGGGGTTCCTCTGAGATTGGTATGTTTAAGGAAAGCGTTCTTAAAACAGAAACTTCGGGAGGTGTTATTGAACTTTGTCCAGTAGCTTGGCACAGCTCTAATTTAACTTAAAAAATTTAATGTTTTTCTTAAAAGAATATTATCCAGCGTTAATTTATTTATGTTTTAGTCTTTTGTTAGCATCTGTTATTTTTGGAGCGTCTTATACGTTAGCTATGTCTGAGGCAGATAGCGAAAAGTTATCTTCTTATGAGTGTGGGTTTGATCCCTACGAAGATGCCCGTAACGCCTTTGATGTACGTTTTTATCTTGTGGCTATTCTTTTTCTTCTTTTTGATATCGAAACTGTTTTTCTTTTTCCATGGGCCGCATCTTTGAGTCAACTTCCGGCGATTGGTTATTGGTCAATGATAGATTTTCTTTTTGAACTTGTTATTGGGTTTATATACGCATGGCAAATAGGTAGTTTAGATTGGGAATGAGATCTTTAGATTTTAAAAGACGTAAATCTTACAGTATTTATGAATGTAAGCGTAAAGCTCTTAATGCTGTCGCGACTAATCAAAATTTAAATATTTCTTTGCGTTGGTGGGCACAACTTGAAAAATCTAAATTGCCAAGACAAAGTAGTTTAAGCAGAGTTCATAACAGATGTGTAGAAACTAGTAGGTCAGGATCTGTAACACGTTTTTATAAACTTTCAAGATTAGAATTTCGTCGCTTAGCTTCAAAAGGTGTTTTTCCTGGCTTTCGCAAATCTTGTTGGTAAAAGTTTGATATTTATTTTTAATAGTTAGGAACATAAAAACTCTAATGCTAAATTTATTACCTGCAATAGTAAAGAGCAAGTTCCTTTATAATTTTTATTAGTATACAACTAGTAGTCGTGTTTTAAAGGTTTATCTTGTCGGTCACTTTTATTTTAAAATATATGCCTCAATTTGATATAATGACTTTTTTTAACCAAGTTTTTTGGTTAATTATTATACTTTTAAATTTTTATGTTATTATTTTACGTTTTATGCTGCCTTCTTTAGCTTTTAGTCTTAAATCTCGTTATAAAAATTTAAGATTAACAGATGAGTCGCGTTAATTTCAATAAGTTTATATTGTTAATCTTGGAGATGTGGCTGAGTGGCTGAAAGCCTTGGTTTGCTAAATCAATCTATGTTTTTAATGTAGCGTGGGTTCGAATCCTACCATCTCCTTTTATTATTAATAGGTCAAATAATTTGTAATGTTAAAAAGAGAAAGTAACTCAGTTGGTAGAGTGTTGGTTTGTCATATCAGTGGTCGCGGGTTCAAATCCCGTCTTTCTCGTTAATGTAAGTACTTATTTTGTTTATATTTTAAGTTTTCTTACTTTATAATTTATTTTATAGGGGGTATAACTCAATTGGCAGAGTGTGTGCTTTGCAAGCACAAAGTTGAGGGTTCAAATCCCTCTATCTCCAAGTATATGATTTGCCTAATGGTAATTTGGTTTATAAGTATACAAATTTTATACTTGTTACAGGTTCAAATCCTGTATTACCTTATGATTTGTTTACAAAAACCTATTTATAGGTGTGAAGTTTGGTGTTTATCAACTAACTTAGCTAGTTTAAAATTAGTACACAGTTTGTTGCCCTTTTTTATTAATTATACAGGATTATCTACTCGAATTAAAAGATTTACATTATTACGCTCACCATTGGGAAACAAAACTTCTAAAGATCAATTTGAAAGGCGTGAATATCGTATTTATTTTTGTGTAGAAAGTACAAAACCTTCTTTTATTTTAGCCTATATTAATACATTAAATTATTTTAATGAAATTAAATCTAAAGTTAGAATTTCAAATACGATTTAATTAAAAAAGATTTGTTTATTAGTGTTCTTTCAAATATTTCTAGGATAAGTGACCGAGTGGTCTAAGGTATCAGTTTTGAAAGCTGACGCAGCTAAACTGCCGTGGGTTCGAATCCTACCTTATCCTTATTTTATCGATGAAATCTCAGCTAAAATTCAAATTATTCGGAAGTATTTTATCTAACGGTAGTTCTAGATTTATGTGTCTGCCTGGATATTCGTATACGTGGGTTAAATCGAGAAATAATTTAGACTTGCTAAATCATTTTATTTGGGCAGGTAAACGAGTTAAGGAACAAACAGATATAACAAATTTTGTAGATCGTTTTCGCAAGGTTTAAACTTTAAAAGTAGGTACAAAAAGTTCAAGTTTTAAAACATTGTACCTTTTATATTAAGGAAGGGATTTTATCGTAAATTTTAAAATATAATTAAGTGTTATTTAAAGATTTATGCATCAAATATGAGATGTTATTACAATAATAATTAATCTATCGATTAAAATTATTAAATAAAGTGAGTTTGATCCTAGCTCAGAGTGAAGGCTATAAGTCTGCTTTAATACATGCGAGTTGAATGGTTAAAACCATAGCGTACGGGTGAGTAAAAAGCCGCTATCTACCCCTAACTTTGGGATAATTCTATCTCTGAGGAGAGAAGGTCACAGAAAAATACCAAATATTAAAAAGGTACGCCGGTTAGGGATGATTAGGTTTAGTATTAGGTAATCGGCAAATTCAGTTTTGCCGAGCCGAAGATGCTTAGTTGGTCTGGAAGGACGATCAACCACATTGGGACTGAGACAAGGCCCAGGTTTCATTTGAAGGCAGCAGTAAGGAATATTGGACAATGAGCGAAAGCTTGATCCAGCAAGACTTGGTGAAGGATTGAAGGCTTAGGTTGTAAACTTCTTTTTTAATTGAGGATAATGACATTAAATTAAGAATAAGTCCCGACTAACTTCGTGCCAGCAGTCGCGGTAATACGAAGGGGGCTAGCCTTATTCGCCATAACTGGGCGTAAAGGGTCCGTAGGTTGCTCTCTGTAAAGTTATTTGTCAAATACTTTAGCTTAACTATAGAAAGGCATTTAAAACAGGAGAGCTAGAGTCTGGTAGAAGAAAATAGAATTTTTCAATGAGGGGTAGAATCCATAGAAGTGAAAAAGAATATCGTGTGCGAAGGCAATTTTCTGGTCCAGTACTGACGCTGAGGGACGAAGGCGTAGGTAGCGAACAGGATTTGAGACCCTGGTAGTCTACGCTGTCAACGATGGATGCTAGTTTTTAAAAATTTTAGAGGCTATAGCTAAGGCATTAAGCATCCCGCCTGAGGAGTACGAGCGCAAGCTTAAAAATCAACGGAATTGGCGGGGGTTCAAACAAGTGGTGGAGCATGTGGTTTAATGCGATAATACGCGCGTAACCTTACCAGTTCTAGTAAGTCTGTCATTCTTACGGAGACGTATTGAATTTTGGGATTTTCAGGTGTTGCATGGCTGTCGTCAGCTCGTGTCGTGAGATGTACGGTTAATTCCTGTAACTGAGCGTAACCCCTATTTATTTTAGGTTTTTCTTTTTGAAACTGAATAAATACTGCCAGCCACAAGCAGGAGGAAGGTGGGGATGAGGTCAAGTCCTCATGGCCCTTATGAACTGGGCTACACACGTGCTACAATGGGAAGAACAATAAGTTGCAAGGATTTAAATCGGAGCTAATCTTTAAATCTTTTCCTAGTTCGGATTGAGGGCTGCAACTCGCCCTCATGAAGTTGGAATCACTAGTAATCGCGGATCAGGATGCCGCGGTGAATATGTCACTGGGCCTTGCACACACCGCCCGTCACGTCCTGGAAGTTTATTTGGCCAGAAGATTTTGGAACAAACCTTTTTTTAAGGTGTTATAAAAAAAAATATATTTTTTCGAAGATCTTAAAAAAAGGATGTTTCTTTTAAAGGACAGATAAATAACTGGGATGAAGTCGTAACAAGGTAGTCGTAGGGGAACCTGCGGCTGGAATATAAATATATTTTGGAGGTTCGCCTTCATGTCTAGGCCCCTACCCGAACTCTTACCGAACTCGAGCGTCCTTGCCTAGGCTGCCACACATACTAGTTAATCCTGGGAACCATGGCTATTTTATTAGTAATATGCATTAATTAAAAGTGTGCGTTATAGAGCAGTACGGTTAGCTCGTCAGGCTCATGCCCTGAAGGTCGTAGGTTCAAATCCAACTGGCGCTAGATATTTTTTTATAAAATAATAATAATAATGTTTAAATGGCGTTAAAAAAAAAGGAATTTGAAAAAAAACTTCAGCATTTTACTATAAATTTTGGACCCCAACATCCCGCAGCACACGGGGTTCTTCGTCTTATTCTTGAATTAAATGGTGAAGTTGTTCAGCGGGCGGATCCCCATATAGGGCTTCTTCATAGAGGTACAGAAAAACTTATTGAAGCTAAAACGTATGTCCAGGCCTTGCCTTATTTTGATCGTTTAGATTATGTATCAATGATGTGTCAAGAACATACATATGTTTTAGCCGTAGAAAATTTATTACAAGTGTCCATACCAAGACGTGCGCAATATATTCGTGTTTTATTCGCAGAAATTACTAGAATATTAAATCATTTACTGGCAGTAGGTTGTCATGCAATGGATGTAGGAGCAATGACTCCTTTTCTATGGTCTTTCGAGGAACGGGAAAAATTGATGGAATTCTATGAACGGGTTAGTGGTGCCCGTATGCATGCTAGTTATTTTAGACCAGGAGGTGTGAGTCAAGATATTAGCTTAGGTATCGTTGATGATATTTATACGTTTGCCGGCCAATTTGGGCAGCGATTAGACGAAATGGAGGAAATGTTAACAGATAATCGGATTTGGCAGGAGCGATTAGTGGATATTGGGGTAGTTACGGCCCAAGAAGCCGTAAATTGGGGATTTTCTGGTGTTATGCTAAGGGGGTCAGGTGTTAGATGGGATTTAAGAAAAAACGAACCTTATGAAGTATATTCAGAGCTAAATTTTCGAGGAGTCGTTGGTAAAACAGGGGATTGTTATGACAGATATTTAGCAAGAGTTGAAGAAATGAGACAATCTTTAAGTATTATACATCAATGTTTAAATAATATGCCCAAAGGTAGTGTTAAGATCGATGATGCTAAGATAAGTCCACCGTCGCGTAGCGAGGTTAAACAAAATATGGAATCTTTAATTCACCATTTTAAATTGTATACAGAAGGAGTTTCCGTCCCGTCTGGTGAAACGTATACAGCCACCGAAGCCCCCAAAGGGGAATTTGGTGTGTATCTAGTTTCCGACGGTAGTAATCGACCGTACCGTTGTAAAATCAAGGCTCCAGGTTTTTCTCATTTACAAGGTCTTAATTTTATGGCTAAATCACACATGTTAGCCGACGTAGTTACTATTATCGGTACACAGGATATAGTTTTTGGAGAGGTTGATCGTTAATTGATTGTTATAAAAGGGGGCGATGTGGTATTCGGGAGATAACGCAGCGGTAGCGTGTTCGCTTTGGGAGCGAAAAGTCATAGGTTCAAATCCTATTCTCTTGATCTTACCAACACGCTTATTGTTTGTTATGCTGCTCGTATACGGTTAATTATTTTTGAAATACCTTTTGTTTGGTTTATCT